TCTAGGGATAGAACCAAAAATAAAACGTCCTTTCTCGTTTTTTTTTATTTTTTAATGATTGATTTCTCTTATTTATCTGATTTCATGAATCTAAAATAAAAAAATTCATTTTTTCAAAAAATGGGATTTTTATTTTTTTATGGATCACAATCTCAGTACGACATCCAAGGAATTTCTGTAAATATTTGCATAGTTTTGTATCCAACGTTAGGATTTTTGTTGTGTAGATAATTTGTGTTAGGATTTAGCAAACCGATTAGGTATGGGGCTGGACATATCATATAACAAAAAAGTTTCGATCTCTATCGGAATTGTACTGTACTTAAAAAAATTCTTTCTAAATAACTAAAAAAAAAAGAATTAAATTAAAAAGAATATAGAGTTATATTATAAAGATATATATCTTGATTCATTTTACAATCCAAACATAGGATACATTTTTGATCACTCAAAATTGACACATTCTTTGTACATAATATCCACCTAAATGGGAAAAGGGCTTTTATCGATTGGGTTGAAAGCGGGGTATATATAGTGATTTAGAGAAATAATGATTCAGAAAGTTACAAAACAAGTTTTAAACTTAATCAATTAGTTTCCCTTTATTTTGACTAAATATCTTCTATCTGCTCTTTTAGAGATATATAAAAAAGAAAAAAATTATTATTGTAACAAATGGGTCGATGGGGAAAATAAGAATCCCCATCCCGGAAATGATAAAACATACTAAAAAGAAAGGTGAAACTTTGTATCTTGTGTTTATTTTTTTTGTTTGAAAAAATAAATAAAAAAAGTGCCATTTTTAGAATTCAGTAGACAGAAGAATTCTTATTTTAAATTTTACACACCATAAGAGCGAAGAGAGTTCCATTTCATATTGATCGGTTCAAAACATTAGGGAATGGAAATCATTCATTTTATATTATAAACGAGATTAACCCACTTTTCGAGTCAGCCCTATTCAGATTATTCTAACGTTTGATTATTTATTTGTATTTGTCGGCACAAAAAAACTTTTAGAATTCCCGGTAGAAAGAGATTTCGCTAATGAGAAAGCTTTTAACGCTGCCCAATATCCCTTCCTTTTCCAAAATTTTTTACGAATACGCTTTTTTGACATAGAAGTACGTTTTTTTGGAACTGCCATTCAAAAATTAAGAGATTACTCATTGCTATAGTTGGATGTGAAAGACATCTATTGTTCAAAACGAATCCCTCTTTACTATTCATTATCTATCTATTTATTTTATAGATGATACTCCCTTCATAAAAAAGAAATATAGATATGTGAAAATCGCATAAAATATTACTAGGGACAGATAAAAAAAGTTGTTTTTTTTATTTCTATTCCATACAATATCCGGACGAAAAAATAATTCGTACTGATTGGTGCCCCTGGTATTCAAATCTATATATATATCTATAGGATTCGTAGGATTCGCTATGCCATAGAAATAGAATTATGATAAAATAAAGAATCGAAAAGAAAAAAAAAAGGCTTCCATTTATATCTTTGTCTATTTTCGTCGTGCTACATTTATACATGTAATAAAATGCATTAAAAAAAAAAGGTTAAGAACCCAACCCTTACCTAATTAAACTAATAAAAAAACTTGAATCTTTGTTTTGTTTATATTAATTGGTCAAGCTCGAAGAGAGAATACACCTAATTTTAATTTTCAAATTCGAATGAGACTAGTAGTCAATCTGTTAAAGAATATATGATTTGATAAAAGCCATTTTAGTAATTCCTTCTTTTATAAAGTAAAATTATGGATATCATAGCGTTTCCTATAAACATAAATGTGTTTTATTGGAATGGAAGACAATCAATCAGTTCTACAATGAACTAGTTAATGATTCCGAATAAACTCACTAATTTTGTTGGATCAACTTATTGACCTTAGTAGATCCTCTGATTCATATCAGAATCTCAGAATCAAGTACTGTTTTTGGTGCAATTCTTTGTCCTTGCTCTATGGATATAAATTATCGTAATAATAATTGAAATTTTAACTTTCTGTATCGTCATAAATATCTTACTTAATAACCAAGTATTCACTTTTCACTAGTAACTTAGTCATATCATTTGACCAATTGTAACTTCTTGATTTGAATATTTGAAGTATTTGGGAAAGACTCATAATAATTAATAATTAAGAATATAAAATTCTATTTTAGTTCTTGGATATCTTGATTTTTTTTATTGACTCCTTTCGAATTTCGAAGGAGATAAGATGATCTGGTGAATCGGAAACAATTAATTAAGAAAAAAGGGTTTTATTTTTTTATGGAAGATACATATCAATATGCATGGATCATACCTTTCGTTCCACTTCCAGTTCCTATGTTAATAGGAGTGGGACTTCTCCTTTTTCCGACGGCAACAAAAAACCTTCGTCGTATGTGGGCTTTTCCTAGTGTTTTATTGTTAAGTATAGTTATGATTTTTTCGGCCGATCTGGCTATTCAGCAAATAAATAGCAGTTCTATCTATCAA